CACTTGAACTTGAAAGATAACCTAATAAGGCGAAAGAATGCTTGTATAATGAAAATGGGTTTATATGGATCTTTTGGGGTTGAAAGCACACATCAAAATGACATTGACATAAATTGACAAGGTAATATTTCCATTTTTTCATCAGAAGAGGCGTATCCTTTGAGACAAAAATGGATTTTCCTTGATATCTAATATAATGTATGAAAGGATCCTTGAGCAAGCATAGGCTGTCCCCCCAATCCTTAGTAAAGACTTCTACAAAATGTTCTATTTTTCCATAGAAATATATTCGCTCAAGAAAGACCTGATAAAATGTTAATCGGAAATGAAAGGATTGCTTACAAAGAAAAAAGAAAACGGACTCGTATTCATATACATGAGAATTATATAAGAACAAGAAGAATCTTTGATTCTTTTTTACAAAAAAGGAAATAGATTTCTTTGGAATAATAAGACTGTTCAAATTCCAATACTCGTGAAGAAAGAGTCGTAATAAATGCAAAGAGGAGGGATCTTTCACCCAATAGCGAAGGATTTGAACCAATTTTTCTAGATGGATGGGGTACGGTATTAGTCCCTCTGACAGATAATTTAAATGTGGGAATTTGCCCTCTAAAAAAGGAAATATTGAATGAATTGATCGTAAATTATGAGATTTTACTATTTCTGATCTTTCTAAAGAGGATACTAATCGTAAGGAAAATGGAATTTCCACAATAACTGCAAACCCCTCCGATATCATTTGAAAATACAAATTTTTGTTATACCTAAAAAATGTATTTTGGTTAGAATCATTAGCAGAAATAATCAAATGATTCTGTTGATACATTCGAGTAATTAAACGTTTTACGATTAGTAAACTATATTTATTGTCATAACCCACATTTTCTAACAAAATAGATCTATTTAAGTCACGATCATGAGCAAATGTATAAATATACTCCCGAAAGATAAGTGGGTATAGGAAGTCATTTTTTCGAGATCTATCTATTTCTAAATTTCTTTGAGATTTCTCTATTTTCATTTTTAATTCGATTTGATTGAAGCAAAGATAGGGAGTTTATTGGGTTATTAAATGATACATAGTGCGATACCATAAAAACAAAATAGTATAATATAAAAAGAATAGATACCTCGGAAATAGTTAAACTCACCAACGGACCCTCTATCCTCTCTTTTTTCCATCTAATCGGTTTATGTTCATTTCTAATTGGTTTATGTTCATTTATAGGGTAATAGGTGACTAGAAATCCTTTACTTTTTCAAGTCAATCACTCTTTTTTGATTTTGGAAAAAAAAAATTGCTTTATCAATATACTTTTTCTTCTACACATTCAACTCCCCTTCATAGTGGAGAATAGCTAATAGTTAGGACTCATTAAAAAAATTGAAAATACACTCAAGAAAAAGCTTTTCCCGCACTAGGCACTAATCTATTTTTAACGTCTAATTAGATCGGAAAATCATTCAAATTAAGAACGGGAGCTCGTTGCTTTTTTATTTCCCTATAATTGGAGCCGCGGAGCTCTGTCCATTTATTAACTCGACCCAACTTTGAATTTGAATTCATTTGTTTTTATGTTACGCACCAAGAATTCAAACAAGGTTTGTTTGGAGCCGATCCGGTAAGAATCAAATATTCTCAGAATTCTCCATTGATACGACATGCTGTTTTTTCCATTCATTCCTTTCAGGATCAGTCGTGGTCTTACAAATAATACCGATGGTATGGACGAATCCCTTTCTTCGTACAAATGTGTAAAAGCTGTTAGCCGCACTTAAAAGCCGAGTACTCTACCATTGAGTTAGCAACCCAAATACAAATAATTAGGTTATGTAGATAGAATCGGAATCAAAAATCAAAATAAATCAAAGAGAATAAATAAAGAGATTGAATCGTACGACACAATCAAAACATTAAACTAACAAGAAATGAACACGAAATTAAATAGAAAAATTTCTAATTGATTCGGATAAAAAAATAGATAAAGTTAAATTTAAATAAAGTATAGATAAAGTTTAATAAAGTCAAAATTTATAGATTATCTATTGTCTCTTATGCTATCTATTCTTATATTTAAAATTGAAAATAATTTAAAAAATGGAAATATTCATTTTTATACATTTTTCTAATATAACAATACATTCAATACATTTCCATTTTTTTTTCAATCAAAAAAAGACTTTTGTATCACAGCAAATCCAATAAACCTATCATTTCATTTGAATGAAGAAAAAAAAAAAAAACCAAACCACTGGAATAGATATAAATAAATCTACAGATAAGATCTAATTACCCAGATCGGATTATATTTATTTGATACACTGTTGTCAATATGAATGTAAATCTGTTAATAAAAAAATACACAATGAAGAAAACAAAAGAATTAATTCAAATTAACCCCATATTTTATTGAATCATATAAATATTTTTTGATTTCCAATACGAATATTAGCAAACCAATAAGATAAGACGAAGAAATAAGTAGTTCTCTTCGAATCTTCATCTTCAAGTGACTCGATAGGACCGAGTCGTGAATCCCACACTTCTTCAAGTACCAAGGACTCATAAAAAATCATTAAATTAAAAGAATTTAATTAAAAAATAGCTTATCCCCATATCATTATTTGAATAACGTTTTATAGTTTTGTTTTATAGTAAAGACTCCGTTTTATCATCATAAAAGAGATAAATCCCATATTCAGATTCAGATTAAACCATCAATGATTTAAAATAAAACAAATGAATAGGTCGAAAAAGAAATGTGTAACATATGTATTTTCTTTGTTTGTTAATGAGATTCGAACAGACATTGAAAATGATCATAGGGTGTGGGATAATGAATGAGAAATCAAATTCAAATAAAGAACGATTCCATCTTATTGGATGCTAGACTCTCTTTTTATAGGTACAAAGCCAAAGAGGTTCAGATGAATTCATTGTTTCCTTTTTTTTTTTACCCTAAACCAGCCCGAGGATAAAGATATAATGAAAAACCCGTCTTACTTTTGTTGTTCAAAAAAACAATCTTTATTTTGATATATATAATTTTGATATAGAAAATAAATATGCTCTGGGACGGAAGGATTCGAACCTCCGAATGGCGGGATCAAAACCCGTTGCCTTACCGCTTGGCCACGCCCCATTTCTATTTTGATTCAAAACTAATAAAACTAATATTGGTATTGGTTCTTTGTCAATTCCCGTCCCCAAAAATATCTATGAACTGGATTAGCTTGTTGTTCGTATTTTGATATGTGTAGATATAGAATTAAACTGAATTTATTGATCATAATATAGAATTCCATTAAGATATTGTATGAAAATATGATTTCTTTTATTCTTTTTTTAGCTGATAATTGAAGGATTTTTGATTGGCTGAGTTTAAAGTTTTTTGTCTACCTTAACTCTATTTTATATTAATATAATATTAATATTAATTTATATCCATTTTTATATGAATATTAATAACTCAGTCAAAATACAATTATCTTCAAGAACAAAATGTTTGTTATGCTTAATATTTTAAATTTGATTTGTATCTGTCTTAATTTTGCCCTTTATTCAAGCAGTTTTTTCTTCACAAAATTGCCTGAAGCCTACGCTTTTTTGAATCCAATCGTAGATGTTATGCCAGTAATCCCTCTGTTCTTTTTTCTATTAGCCTTTGTTTGGCAAGCTGCTGTAAGTTTTCGATGAGATTTTGAATACTGTCCTAGAATAATTCATGATTTATTCAAGATAAAAAATTCTAATAATTGATAAGATCAGATAAGTCTTATAGTATAGGCCCTTGATTCAAACATTGAAGTTATTGTATAAACGTGAAAAATATAGATTACCTACCCCATGCTCCTCTTTTTTCCATTCTATTAAAAGAAACCTATTCGGTTAGAGCCCCCCGAAATATCTAATTTTCGGTATGAAAGAAAATTTTTGGCACGAAAGACTCGACTCTTATTACAAATGAATTTAGAAAAATGCTTTTCTATTTCGAAAAATTTCTAGAAGCCACTTCATTTCTTGGTGTCAAAATAGGATATATAGTATAAAAATAGAGAATCTATTTTCTTTTTTTCCAAACAAAAAAAAAGATCTTGGAGATTGTCTAATGCTTACTCTCAAACTCTTTGTTTACACAGTAGTAATATTCTTTGTTTCCCTTTTCATCTTTGGATTTTTATCTAATGATCCAGGGCGTAATCCTGGACGTGAAGAATAAAAAAAAATAAGGCTTTTTCCTTACTTGATTTTTATTTTTTATTATTAAATGTTCTTAGAATTTTATCTATTCTACATCTTTAACTATTAGAAAATAAATAAAGAAAAAGACTTGAAAAAAAAAATACCAAGTCATCAACGGAACCGGAAAGAGAGGGATTCGAACCCTCGGTACGAATAACTCGTACAACGGATTAGCAATCCGGCGCTTTAGTCCACTCAGCCATCTCTCCCAATTGAGAAAAGATAATTCCTATGTTACATTACACAACAATACACAACAAGTAGGGCTTGAAAAAAAAAGTCCTTCTTCTATACTTTCTTTTTTTTTTACCTTTTTTTTTTTATTACTTTATATTACTATATTATTATTATATTACTCTTAATATATTAGTATTCTAATTACTATTATTTAGTATTATAGTAATTTACTATTTAATTACTATTAATTAATTAATTACTATTAAATTAATATTATATTATTAATATTTATATTTGAATTTTATTTTAATAGAATATTATAGAATATTCTAATTTTAATATTAGAAATTAGAATTCTATATTTTTTTTTTAATCTATTCTTTATTTTTATTTTTTCATTTCGTCCGAAAAGTCTTTTTTTATTTCCGCGTCCTGGCCCGTGTCACGGGCCATTTTTTATTTTTTGTTGCAACAAATTAGATAAGATAAAAAAAGTTATTTTATTTGATTCAAAAATACTTGTTATTGTGTTATTGAAAGAACAGGACTTTTTCCATTCTTCTAATATAGAATCAAC